AGAACAAGAAAATGAAATCGTGATTTGGATTAGATCTCGATGAAACAATACATCAATGAGAAGTTTATTTGATAAGTTTAATGGATTTTTTGTGGGGGGAAAGGGGACAAAACCAAAACTCATCTGTCTTGAAAAGTGGAAGAAAACAAAGTAGCTTCATTAAGAAATTAAAAAATTAGATTAAAAAAGGGCCCTGCTATGAAAAAAAAAAAAGAAAGAGGCTGGAATCTACACATTGATTCTTTTTTTTCGCAATTTTTGTTGAACCGTATGCATCAAAAGGTGCATGTACGGCTCTTAAGGGATACAAATTTTATCCTAATCAACCGACTTTATCGAGAAAGATTACTTTTTTTAGGCCAAGAGGTTGATAGCGAGATTTCAAATCAACTTATTGGTCTTATGGTCTATCTCAGTATAGAGAATGATAACAAGGATCTGTATTTGTTTATAAACTCTCCTGGCGGATGGGTAATCCCCGGAGTAGCTATTTATGATACTATGCAATTTGTGCAACCTGATGTGCATACAATATGCATGGGATTAGCCGCTTCAATGGGATCTTTTATCCTGGTCGGCGGAGAAATTACCAAACGTCTAGCATTCCCTCACGCTTGGCGCCAATGAGTTTTTTAAGAACAAAAAAAAAAAGACTATGCCTTCGCCATATGAAATCAGAATAGTAAGTAATAATAGCATGGCACTTCGAATTCGATATGAGAATTTTTTTTTCAAAACATTAGATTATATATCGAAAGAGTAGTATGAAATTTGTATAAAAGAAAGAAAGGGTATTCTCTATTTTATCTTATTTATCGGTGACCATTACCATTTCAGCGTCACAAACTTTTTTGTTTTCACAACAGAAAACTTTTAACAATATTTATGTTATTGTTATGAAAGAGTACAAAAAAAAGAAACTTTGGGATTGCTGAATCACAGACGAGATAAATATATAAAAAGCAACGGAGCCATCATAGTATTTTTTAACTGCTACGAAAGAAAGGATGGTAATTGGATCATTTGCCGATCTGAATCGGATAAACCCTATATCTAGATTTTTTTTTCTTTCTTCGATGAAAATGGAAGGTAAAGTGAATTCCATTGTATAGCCGTATGCAATGCGCAAAGGATGCCTGTACGGTTGCTCAATTATATCTTTCTTTTTTTATTAGTCTTTATCTCTCCTCATCATGCGAGATAGAGGAACCATTTGTTATATTATCAGGGTAATGATACATCAACCTGCGAGTTCTTTTTATGAGGCACAAACGGTAGAATTTGTCCTGGAAGCAGAAGAACTACTGAAACTACGCGAAAGCATCACAAGAGTTTATGTACAAAGAACGGGCAAACCCTTATGGGTTGTATCCGAAGATATGGAAAGGGATGTTTTTATGTCAGCAACAGAAGCCCAAGCTCATGGAATTGTTGATCTTGTAGCGATTCAATAAAAAAAATAGCAGTAAGTTTAAGCAAATCGCCGATTTGAGATTTTCTCTTCTTACTTATTACCGGGTTTAATAATATTCTATTCATCTATTAAATAGAGAAGTAATTCATAATCATCCGGTTAGGATCGATCTAAACCAGCCCATTTATTATGTCTACGATTCAACATGCCAACTATTAAACAACTTATTAGAAACACAAGACAGCCAATCAGAAATGTCACGAAATCCCCCGCTCTTGGGGGATGTCCTCAGCGTCGAGGAACATGTACTAGGGTGTATGCGCGACTCGTTCAGATGACCATTGGTAGAAAAAAAAAAGGAAATAAATTTTCCAGTATCAATGATCAGTACTAGTGAATAGTAGAAAATGCAAGGAAGAAGGGCGTTCACTATCTATATATCGAAAACTAAAAAAAGATCTATTCAATTCTTCTATTGTATATAGAAATTTATGGTTTCCGATGATAAAAAATTCCTCATTGGTAACAAATCGTTATCCATTAAGCGGGGAAATCCGATTTTCAAAGCCGAAATCTTATGCCTATACTCCTGAAAAAACGGACTAAGAGGGTCAGCTACCCAGCCAATCTTCATAATTAAATACCGTTACTGTATAGTTCGATCTCGTTGTGAAAGACCTATTACTGGATAATTCATGGGGTAGAGCCGAAGAATGTTAAATTGTACAAGTTGCTAATAGCATTGATTAAATGAAGTAAGGGACTCCGGTGTATAGAGAGGACCTCACCGTTTAAGACAGAACCATAGAAACGATGGAATCCACTATTTCATTATTCATTTCTATTTATTACTTTTTTCTGTTTTTTGATACCTAGTATCAATACTCGTTTCGAGGTGAAATGCCTATAAAAAAAGATAAATCGTGGTCGGGAAGGTTATAGTAGCAAAAGCCATTGGAATTTTTATTTTATACATTGGAAGAATCCGTTTTGTTATTAATAAACTCGGAAAAGGGAAAAGAATAACTGAAAGAAAGGAAATCGATTAGTTATTCATGAAAGTTTCATTTATTCAATGACTAGAATTAGACGAGGATATATAGCTCGGAGACGTAGAACAAAAATTCGTTTATTTGCATCAAGCTTTCGGGGGGCTCGTTCAAGACTTACTCGAACAATTATTCAACAGAAAATAAGATCTTTGGTTTCGTCTCATCGAGATAGAGATAGGAAAAAGATAGATTTTCGTCGTTTGTGGATCACTCGGATAAATGCAGTAATTCGCGAGAATAGAGTATCCTATAGTTATAGTAGATTAATACACAATCTGTACAAGAGACAGTTGCTTCTCAATCGTAAAATACTTGCACAAATAGCTATATTAAATAAGAATTGTCTTTATATGATTTCGAATGAGATCATAAAATAAAAAAGGAAATTGTAAGGACTTTGTCAGAATATTTTAAATGGAGTTCGCTGGAAAATGAAGTCCGGGAAGGTAGAGTAGAAATTAATATTATAAAGAGAATATGATAAATTCGCTCAAAATGAAATGAGTGAATATGTCCAATATCCAATAAAAAAAGATTTCTTCCCCAATTTTTTTTTCTTACGATTTTTCGAACAAAATATCAATCTGTGTTTGATTTCGGATTTGAATTTGAATTTGGGTTCCATTGAGGAGTAAAGTAAGTGTACTTTTATTTATTTATGGTTCTAAGACCAGTAGCTCCGGCGGTCGACTCGCTTCTTTCAAATTGTTTTTCATTATTAAGAAAAGGTAACAAAGATAAAATACGAGCTTGTTTTATAGCAATAGTAATTAATCGTTGTTGTTTTAAGGTTAATCTATTTACCCGTCTAGATAATATTTTTCCTTGTTCACTAATAAATCGACTAATTAAACTCATGTTTCTATAATCAATTCGATCCCCCGATCCAATCGGGGGCAAACGCCTACGAAAAGATCGCTTGGATTTAAGAAAGAGTCGCTTGGATTTTTCCATGGTTTTTTTATTCCTTATCCCAAAAATTCTATTTCAATCTGATCCAAAAAGATTTCAAATTAAAAATATAGGATTTTATTTGGCTTTTTTTTTAGTTAAATTATGTTAATTAAAATATATAGAATATGTCTTTTTCATGTTCCTTGTAAGAGTGACACACAGGCACTTGATTCGAGTTATTTCTTTATCTCCCCGTGAATCGTATGTTTGTAACAATAGGGACAGAATTTTCTCAATTCTAATCGACTAGGCGTATTGTGTCGATTCTTTTGAGTAATATATCTGGAAAGACCCCTTGATTCCTTATTCAGACCATTTCGAACACAGTTGGTACATTCTAAAATAACCGTTACTCGGACATCTTTACCCTTGGCCATGAACCTCCTTTGCATTTTTGATTCAACCAACTCTTCTACTTTTCGCAAAAAAAAGAAATAAAAAAAAAGAAGAAGTAAAACAATAAACTAATATTTAGGTATATTTTGAATCAAATTCGATTCAATGTACAGTATTTCATGAAAAGATCTTGTATGATCTTCTTGCCCTAGAGACATTTATGTTCTCGCAATTTGATTTCTAAACGTAATTGGAGAAAAACCGAATTTCTCCGAGGTTGAATCTACTTTTTTCTTTCTCTTTCCTACTTTTTTTATTATACTTCTACTTAATTCTATTTCTATTTTATAGAAAAAAAAAAGAAAAGAGGGGGAGGGATTAGTTACAAATCTTTTGATTCGATTTCTAATCTTCTTCACCCCTTCCCATGTCAATAACTAGAATGAAAAAAAAGGGAATGTCAACGCATCCGGAAATAAACGATTGATCTCTATCAAAAGACCTGATAAAGCCCCAAACCATAGAGTACTTAGTACCGGTGCCACGGAAAGATATGTTTTTAGATCTCGCATTTTAAATCCTCCTTCTTTATTCTTTTTATTTATTGTATTATTTATTGTAATGCCTAATGGTAATACATATATGATTTGATATAATATATATCTAAGTAGTTAAGGACTGCTTGTATGAATTCCTAATTCCAATTGAAATGTACAATGATTCGGCAGATGAGATTTTCCTTTTATTAAAACCGAAAAAGATGTACCTTCCGACCGAGCATTCCCAAAAAATATTCCTTTTGTTAGTTATTTTTACGATGGGTTTCATATTCATGTGTATATAAGCCTTCTATTATTATATGTTACATGAGAATAAAAAAAGAAATGGCAAGATAACTTGGATATATCAATGGAGAAAATAAGGATTTTGAAAACAAGACAGGGATTCTATAAAATGACACTGTATACCAATTGAAAGGGATGTAGCGCAGCTTGGTAGCGCGTTTGTTTTGGGTACAAAATGTCACGGGTTCAAATCCTGTCATCCCTATCTATTACTGCTCGTCTGATCAGTAACGAGGGATTTGTTGAAATCGATTCAAATCAGGCATACATAATCTTTTTTTATTATATCATATTCTATATGATAGTCTTATGCATACAAGTGCATACAAGATGTATTCGAGTTAGAAAAAAAATCCTCTTCTTTTTTTAGTTTTAACTAGTGTGATAATGCTAAGAAAG